AACGTATATGTGCCACGCCATACAGTTGAAATCAAAAAATGAATCGGACAATTCATGAATTTTGAATAGATCATGGGGTAGCTAATGAAAGAAGTTGCTGTTGATAAATATGAAATTGGAAAAAAACTTTTCTTCCTATGGAACCACCAGGCGGTCATACCTGTACTACAATTAAGATGAATGGCTCGCTACTTAATTCGGTTTTTGGTCAAGAATAAGATTCCGTAGGAGGGATGGCTGAGTGGTTCAAGGCGTAGCATTGGAACTGCTATGTGAACTTTTGTTTACCGAGGGTTCGAATCCCTCTCTCTCCTTTTCTTTTCATTTATCAACGTTACGTATCAAATCAAATAATAATTGATATCATTATTCTAACAGTCCTTATTTGATAGAGATTCTCTATCCCTAATTAGAGCCTGTGATACGTAAAATACAAATAGAAATATTGTATTGATATTGAAAAGAAGAAAAAGAATCCTATTTATTGTCGATCCATTTTTGATATGTGAATGAGACAAGGTACTCTATTTACTTCAGAGAAGGGGGTAAAAATTGTATGAACCTTGCTTTTTTTATTTTCGTTAGAATCAAGTTTGACGGGAATAATATTCTACGACCAACAACTCATTTATTTTCAAACCGATCGATTTATTATCTATGATTTGATTTACAAATCCTTTATATTGTAAGGAATCAATAGTCAAATGGTTTGGCAATTCCCCGCGGGGGGATGAAACAAGATAATTTTGAATCAGAGCTTTCGATCTTTCTTTATCCTTCGTAGTAATAATATCTCGGGGTTTGCAACGATAACTTGGTATATCTACTATACGACCATTAACTAAAATATGTCTATGGTTAACTAATTGTCTGGCTCCAGGAATGGTCGAAGCCATACCTAATCGAAAAAGGATGTTATCCAAACGCATCTCGAGTAGTTGTAGTAAAACCTGACCTGTTGACCCTTTGGCTTTTCCAGCAATATGCACATATTTAAGTAATTGTCGCTCTGCCAGACCATAATGAAAACGCAATTTCTGTTTCTCTTCTAAACGAATACGATATTGTGATCTTTTTCCCGAGCGCAATTGGGTTTGAAGATAACTTCCGGATCTGGGGCTTTTACTAGTTAGTCCCGGTAAAGACCCCAGACGGCGTATTTTTTTGAAACGAGGTCCTCGGTAACGAGACATATAAATAAAGGCTCCCTTTTTGATTCACTTTCATTTGAAAAAAAAAATTATAATTATAATATTATATAAATCGAAAATTAAAATATAAAAAAATATTATAAAATATATAAAATAAATTCAGACTGAACTAAAGGATCAGCAAAACAAAACACAATCTACTGAAGTATTACAAAGCAGAATGAAATAAATTTTATCAATATTTTTATTTTTTGTATATATAATATAGTGAAGTTCAAGCGAAGGCTACCTTTTCAAATTTCTTCTGTAAAGATCTAGTTAACTTTTTTTATTCATAGCTATAGCTGCAAGTTACCATGACATAATAACTCGACATTTAGAGAAAGCGAGAGTAGATATTTTCAATCATGCAAAGAAAAAGAGCCGGCTATCGGAATCGAACCGATGACCATCGCATTACAAATGCGATGCTCTAACCTCTGAGCTAAGCGGGCGGATATAAGATCAATAGTGTATAGGAAACTTTCGGATCTTAGCTATTACCTGGTGATTCTTCTTTTTTTTTTTTTTTCATTTATTGATTATTTAAATTTCTTCTCTATTTCTATTCTTATTTATTCTATTTATTTCTATTCTTATTTATTCTATTTATAGTTATTAGTTATAGATTTGAGATTCTATATTAAATAATAGAAAATCTAAAAAAATCGAATTTAGAATTAAATTCTTACTATTTTGAATATGATATGATTAATATGAAGATGAATATGAAATAAAGATGGATATGAAATCAATACAATAAATACAATCTTAAATTAAATCTTCACTTCAATAATATTAATATGATTATTTTATGATAATTAAAATCATATTATGAATAATTCATTTATTCTCATTCTAATGGTGTAACTAAAAAACTATACTATAAATCTAAATCTAAATTTCACATAAAGAAACTATCTATATCCTAATAGATAAATAGTGAAAAACTAAATAGAATCATATTCTATTGATTTCTATTCGAATAATGTAAATCCATGACTAAAACTGATAGAAACTTGTATTCTATCATTATACACAAGAGGACGAATTGTTAAAAAAAAAAAATAAATAAATATCGAGCGTTCTACTATTTTTAATTCCGCTATAAAAAAGAAGGGGGAGTCAAGGCATAGATATATGTGGGATATATCTATCTATATTGAATTGCGGATACATCAATGATAGAATAATTTCGGATTGAAACAAATAGGGTTCATCCAATAGAGATGAAATGATAGAATGGAAGACGGCCAAAAAAATAAAATAGCAGCATACACTTTTTCGATACAAGAATCCTTACCTAATGAATTCAACAGTTCCAAGATCAATGAAAGAGGTGTATGGAATTACAATTAGATCCTTGTATCATATCAAATATCAAAGCAAAGGGGGATATGGCGAAATTGGTAGACGCTACGGACTTGATTGGATTGAGCCTTGGTATGGAAACCTTGCTAAGTGGTAACTTCCAAATTCAGAGAAACCCTGGAACTAAAAATGGGCAATCCTGAGCCAAATCTTTATAAAAAATGGAAAATTAGAATAAAAAGGGATAGGTGCAGAGACTCAATGGAAGCTGTTCTAACGAATGAAATTGACTACGTTACGTTAGTAGCAAAAATCCTTCTATCAAATGATAGAAATGACAGTAAAGGATAAGCTTATATACCTAATACATACTGACATAGGAAAGATTAATCACAACCCTCTATTTCGATATTTAGATTCATTCTATATTAATTAGAATGATAGAGATCAAATAATCATTCTAAAGATCAAAAAATCTATGAAAAAAGGAAGAGTTATTCTGAATCCATTCCCATTTTCCAATTGAAGTTTAAATTGAAATAGAATTCGAATATTCATTGATCAAATGATTAATTCCAGAGTTTCATAGATCTTTTGAAAATTAATCGGACGAGAATAAAGAGAGAGTCCCATTTTACATGTCAATACCGACAACAATGAAATTTATAGTAAGAGGAAAATCCGTCGACTTTAAAAATCGTGAGGGTTCAAGTCCCTCTATCCCCAAGAAAAGCCCATTTTACCTCCTCTTATTTCTTTATCTTCTTTTTTTTCATCAATGGTTCAGTTCAACCAAAATTCAATATCTTTCTCATTTCATTCACTCTGTTCTTTCACAAACGGATCCGAATAGAAATCCTCGTTTCTTCTTCCAATCCAATTTCATTTGTATAGATACGATACCTGTACAAATGAACATATATGTATAGATTCAAGGAATCCCCGTTATTGAGTCATTCACAGTCCATATCATTATCCTTACATTTACAATACAAAGAAAGTCTTCTTTTTGTTTTGAAGATCTAAGAAATTGAGGAGCTAAGTACAATTTGTTAAGACTTTTTTAGTTCTTTTCATTGACATAGATACAAGTACTCCGCTAGGATGATGCACAGGAAATGGTCGGGATAGCTCAGTTGGTAGAGCAGAGGACTGAAAATCCTCGTGTCACCAGTTCAAATCTGGTTCCTGACACGTGAATAATGTATCGGATAAATATTAATACCTCATACAAATGAAATTCATTGATACGGATCGGGATACATATTCTTTACTTTCCTTTTAATTTTTATTTTTTTCCTCTCTGTTCATACTTTGATCTTATTTAAATTTAAAATAGGATGTTAAATTTTCGTATATATCTCAAATTTCATAAAAAAATTAGATAAAAAGATTCAGAGTGAAAGGATAAGAATAGAAAGGATGTTTTTCAGACACAGTACAAATCAACCCCAATTCCTTTCATTTTTAATTTCTGCATTTCGTCTCTTCCGTCTTTTTTTTTTTTTTTTCATATTTTTTTTCTCACTCTTGCTCAATTTCCGGCGCCCCCCCTAAGTGATGTGCGCGATACAAAGTTCATGGTACAGAACTCTTTTAAGTCATCCTAGTTTTTCTGCTCATACAAAATGTATATGATATCTTTCCAATTGGGGAATATCAATGAGAACCTCTTTTTTTAGCCACCCTCATATGAATTAAAGTCCAGTTACTCTGTTTCATCTAGAAGGGAATGTAAAAATGTTCTTTGATTGAAATGAAATCTGGAGTCGTGTCGTATAAGTACTTATCATTCAAAGAGCATCTTGTATTTCATAGAAATTGGGAGTGGAGCAATATAGTCTTTACGTAAGGACCAGCCTATCCAATTTTCAGGCATCAAGATACGTTTAAGGCGAGGATGATTCTCATAAGAAATTCCCAACATATCATAAGATTCCCGTTCCTGAAAATCCGTACTTCTCCAAATCCAGAAAACGGACGGGGTTCGAGAATTACTCCTGGGGGCAAATACTTTTATGCATACCTCCTCTGGTTTATCTATACCATAACGTATTTTCGTAAGGTGATACACACTAGCTAAAAATCCGTCTGGTGCTACATCATAGGCACACTGGGAGCGTAAATAATTGTAACCATATACCATATACATATAAAATGACAGCAATTGAGTCCCAATCTTTGGTTTTTTTTGTAAAGTCTCTATTCTTCGGCAATCAAAGCCTAAAGATCTATGAACTAGCTTATGCTTGACTAGCCAATCATATAAACGAATTTGCATCTCCTTCATCTCTACCACATTTTTCTTTGTATCAATACTTCACATTGACAATGAAATTGTTAAAGACTGACCCGCTCTTTCTTATTCTGCACAAAGGAACCCTGCCTGATTAACTAATTCGTAAGAAGATACTGACCCTTTGGACTTTAAATCTTTTTCAAATTCAAATCTAAAAGGTATCTCTGAAGTAGATGGTAATTGATAGAGTAATCCTTGATTCTAATTTCCAGTATTAGTACTGTGTCGAAGGTAAACCTTGTGATTAGTAGTAAAACATCGATTCTCCTGTTGATACACAGTTCTATCTTCAACTTCAAAGATTTTTTGAGATATCTTCTTACGAAGTTTCGTTATAACATCTATAAAAGAATCTTCTTTATAGTAAAGAAAAAATTAGAAATAAATTCAATAAAATTAAAAATAATAATCATTAAGAATTCAATATCAATAGAATATGATAATATTATTACTATATTTTTATTAGTATAACTATAATAGTATAGTTATATTTAATTTTTAATTTTATGGAATCATGAACGTTCGGCATAATATAGGATCCCTCTAATAATCTTCTCCTAATAGTCTAATAGAAAGAATCACACATTATCGAGCAATTCGACAGACCAAATTCCCAAACCCGCTCAACTCTTAGAATATAGAAGGAGGAGCCTTGATGGATGTAGGGCTAATTAATTAGCCCTACATTATCTTTGAAACAAATTTTAAATTGAAAGAATCTAAGAATCTATTAGGTTTGTTGTTCAGCCAAAAACTGATTATCCACAAATACTCAAGATCAAGAAAAGAATAGGTCCTAGATCCATGCGACTTAGGATTGGATTTGCTTGGGTCAGGTTGAAGTCTTTAGACAGTATTCTTTCATGATTTTAATTTCATAAATTGACTGGGTTTGGGTATACCAAACCCCAAAAAAGTGTATAAATAACTCTTTGATCATGGGCAATAAAAGAGGAAAAAGTAATTCATTCATGAAAATGGATAAAGAAATATGGTTATTTGATCCGAGATTTGACAAATACCAATTGGGTCCGTTGAAATGAATTATTGTGTTTATTTTATTGTTCCTACTATTAAAATATAAAATAAAACTACTAAAATCTCTATACAAAACAAAAATGGAATGTATAATGTATTAGGGCTATACGGACTCGAACCGTAGACCTTCTCGGTAAAACAGAGAAAACTGATTATTATCGAAATGATTCGAACTGTTTCAAAGACCCAACATGCATTTTGTTGCATTGGGCTCTTTCATCAACTGATGTAAAGATCAGTTAGTCCACCATTTTTTTCTTTACAGGAAGATAAAAAGATAATGAGATGGTTCCATGTGCTCTGATTCATTATTTGTATCCTGATCTAGGAGCAATACCAAAGTGTTTCAAAGAAAAATGACCTTGATTTAGGTCTGCCTTCGGCCTAGATCAACCTAAGTGAAATGGAGCCTCTATCACTCCACTGCAAGAGTAAAATATGAGACTTCATACACCTCAAAGCTCATAGGACGACAAGAGGTTCTTTTGAGACCCTTATACTCATTATGCCTGGCATTGAATGGACTGGACATTTACCTTACAATGGCATGTTCTATTTGATTGATTTGGCAGTGGAATTCGCACCTGAATCGGATCGAACCAAATATTTGTCAGGCTATTTTTCTCTTGTTCTCTCGAACCTACGGAATAAGACATCGACTTCTCAAAAAGATCAATTATGGTCATTGCATAATGGGGCTTCCTTGAAAAGCATTGGCGCACGTGTAAACGAGGTGCTCTACCTAACTGAGCTATAACCCTTATCATAAATCATAACTATTTTAACATAGAGGCAATTTCTTGTCAAGAAGGGTATCCCATATGCATATGATAACTCTCCGATCCATTTACTGGTAAAAGATTGATATTGCTTAGAAAGCATATTTTAACTAGAATCCATCGAAGTGATGAAGACCTTTTTGTGGTGATAAATAACCTACTTAACCCAGTGGTTAGAGTATTGCTTTCATACGGCGGGAGTCATTGGTTCAAATCCAATAGTAGGTAGAACTTATTAGATACCATGGAATCAGGTATCTAATAAGTTTTTCTACCCATCCTCTTTTTTTCGTTCTATCATAAGATTAATCAGATTAGACTTCATTGTGTTCAATTTGGTTCAATTTTTGGAATGAAAATGTAGTGTATAATAAGAAACTCCTTTAATTTTAATTATTTTTTTGATTCTTTTTATTTTTATTGAATGCATTGACCATTGACTACTACTGGGAAATCACATTGACAGCCTCTACTCGTGTCCTAGCTCGTCTGAGAGCTAGATTTGACTCAATTGCTTGTCTCTTACCCTCAGCTCTACTCAAGTTATCTTCAGCTATTTCAAGAGTTTGTTGAGCTTCTTGTGCATCAATGTCAGTACTAAATTCTGCATCATTTCCTAAAATAGTTATCTCATTATTACTTATTCTAGCGAAACCACCCATAAGAGCCACTGTTAACCATTGGTCGTTTAGCCGTATTCTCAAAAGACCTATATCTACAGCCGTGGCAATGGGGGCATGGTTTGGTAATACTCCAATTTGTCCACTATTCGTAGATAAAATAATTTCTTTCACTTCGGAATCCCAAATAATTCGATTAGGAGTCAGTACACAAAGATTTAAGGTCATTTCTTCAATTTGCTCTCCTCTTCTAAGTTTTCTAAGTTAATAGCTTTCGCGGTAGCTTCATCGATGTTACCCACCAAATAAAAGGCCTGTTCGGGAAGACCATCTAATTTTCCGGAAAGGATGAGTTGAAATCCCCGAATTGTTTCTGCGAGACCAACATATTTCCCCGGAGAACCAGTAAAGACTTCTGCCACAAAGAAGGGTTGTGATAAGAAACGCTCAATCTTTCGTGCTCTTGCTACAGTTAAACGATCTTCTTCGGATAATTCGTCCAACCCAAGGATAGCTATAATGTCCTGAAGTTCCTTGTAACGTTGTGAAGTTTGCTTAACTCTTTGAGCAGTTTCATAATGTTCCTCGCCAACGATCCGAGGTTGTAACATGGTTGACGTTGAATCTAAGGGATCTACTGCTGGATAAATACCTTTGGCAGCTAATCCTCTTGATAATACGGTAGTAGCATCTAAATGTGCAAATGTCGTGGCAGGAGCAGGGTCGGTCAAATCATCCGCAGGTACATAAACTGCTTGGATCGATGTTATAGATCCTTCTTTGGTAGAAGTAATTCTTTCTTGCAAAGAACCCATTTCCGTACTAAGGGTAGGTTGATAACCCACTGCGGAAGGCATTCTACCTAATAAGGCAGATACTTCGGACCCTGCTTGAACGAAACGAAAGATATTATCGATGAATAGAAGTACGTCTTGCTCATTAACATCCCGGAAATATTCCGCCATGGTTAGGGCAGTCAAGCCAACTCTCATACGAGCTCCTGGCGGTTCATTCATTTGACCATAGACTAGAGCTACTTTGGATTTTCCAAGATTTTTTTCATTAATCACCCCGGATTCTTTCATTTCCATGTAGAGATCATTTCCTTCACGAGTACGCTCCCCTACTCCGCCAAATACGGATACGCCTCCATGAGCTTTGGCAATGTTGTTGATCAATTCCATGATGAGTACTGTTTTACCCACCCCAGCTCCCCCAAATAGTCCGATTTTTCCTCCACGGCGATAGGGGGCTAAAAGATCCACCACTTTAATCCCTGTTTCAAAGATTGATAATTTCGTATCTAACTGTATGAAGGCGGGTGCAGATCTATGAATAGGAGATGTTGTGCGAGTATCAACAGGACCGAAATTATCAACAGGTTCCCCAAGAACGTTGAAAATTCGTCCGAGAGTAGCTCCGCCGACTGGAACACTTAGAGGGGCTCCCGTGTTAATCACCTTCATTCCTCTCATCAGACCATCTGTAGCGCTCATAGCTACAGCTCTTACTCGATTATTTCCTAATAATTGTTGTACCTCACAAGTTACATTAATTTGCTGACCAGCCGTATCTCGAGCCTTAATTACCAAAGCATTATAAATATTAGGCATCTTGCCCGGTGGAAAAATGACATCCAGCACTGGGCCAATAATTTGAGCGATACGCCCTAGGTTTTGTTCTTCAAGTGTGGAAACCGCAGGATCAGAAGTCGTGGTATTGCTTCTCATAATCGTAAATCATAATAATAATATGTCGAATTTTTTTTATTTTAATACTGAATCAAAAATAAGTATCCGATAGCAAGTTGATCGGTTAATTCCATAATCCATAATGAAGTAAATGGAAGTTAGCATTCGATTGAGTTGGTACCACCCAATGGAATCCATTTTAATCCTTTACTCATTCAATAAGTAAATTTTCAATTCAACGAGCCAACCAATCCTTTTTTCACAAGTGGATGAATAAGAATCATGAGTCAGTGTATTTCATTTCCCTATCTTTTATAAATGACCGTCTAGATTATCTATTATCTATGAATATTAAATTTGAACCTGAATTTTTTTATTCATGATTTTTATCTCATTGACCATTGTTCTTTACTTTATTTTCTTATTTTCTTTTCCAAATTTATTGTATTTTTTTTTTGTTGTGCACCTATTATTTTTCTTTATATACTATTATATCTGTTCCCTTTGCTGGATGAATTATGCCTCTTTTCATATCTAGGATTTACATATACAACATACAGTATATTACTGTCAAGAGAGGTTCCTCATATTATTTATTTATTTTTCTTTCTATTTTAACTTTAGCTTTAGTATATGTATATTATACTATACTATAACTTATACTATAACTATATTAATATTATTCTATTTATTCTATTGTAATACTAAATACATACTAAATTATACTATTATACTAATTATTAATTATAAATTTATTAATTATAAATTATATTAATTATAATAATTAATTATAAATAATTAAATAATATTTAATATTTATTTATATATTATTGTATTGTATTGTATATTGTATATATATTATATATTTATATTATATATATATATATTCATTATTCATATTCAAATGAGTATGAAGAAGAAGATCAATTCCATTATAAATTTTTAAAACGACGATTGGGTTGCGCCACATATATCAAAGAGTATAAAATAATGATGTATTTGGGTATTTGGTGAATCAAATACATGGTCCAATAACGAACCCTTTTCCAATTTTAATTATTCATTAGTTGAT